AGCTTTTTTTTTATCTTTGATACCTTTTTATTTTATTTGTTTTCGATTTAGAACTTTTTTATAGTAAAAAATGATTCCTTTTGAATAATAGATGTCTTTTACATCCAATTCGAATAATGAGTAACCTTTGTATTTTAATATGATAAAAAAACGCAAATCCAAGCATCATTTTACTTTGGGAATATAATCGAAAAAGTATCTTTTTAATCTTCTAAGTATAGAGAATCGTCTTCTAGAGAAACAGATAGGCAATTTTGTGAATCAGCTGAATCGTCGCTTACAAGACATTTTAGTTTTTATCAGGTCTCATTTTAATTCTCACTTAAATGATCTTCTCACTTAAATGATCTAAAAAATTATCTGAGGAATTATAAATTATATCGGTCTCAAGAATCAATAAGGAGGATCATCTGAATGAAGAGAGGGCTTGGCCTCATTATCAAACATATTATTTTTATTTATTTATTAATATTAATGAATAATTTTAAAATTTCTATAATTAATAAAATAATGAAATGACTCCAATTTCGTTTCTGAATCTTTGTAGACTCTAGAAGATTAATTAGTCGTTTTCTTTTCTATTTCGCGGAATGTTTTATTTATTTTATTTTTATTTTATTTATTTTTATTTTATTTATTTTGAATATACATACCATTTTAAGATATTGATTGCTATACAACAAGCTCGTATTTTATCTTCGATACCTTTTCTTAATAATCAACAAGATCAAGTTGGTAGGGATTAAAATATCCCTTCATTTCTATGATCACCGATCCTAGAAGGCCCCTTGACTATTCTGTATAAATGGGTTTGAATCTATTTGTATAGATTAATAGGAGAGGGGCGCATTCAATATCTTCGTAAAAATACGAAGAATAGGGTTTTCTTTGGTGACATAAGATCGAATTGTACAAAAAATAAAAATTTAGGATAATTCGATTTTGACTAATATTTCTGATTAGTAATCAGGAAGCCTCTCTAAAAGAGTAAATTCTTTTTTTTTTAAGAGAAAAATGGGTTTTTTAGATCTTTAGCACAATACATAGATTCTGGATCGATCCAGAATTAAATAATATAGATGGATAGTTTATTTGTTTTCGACTTAGAACTTTTTTTTATAGTAAAGAATGATTCCTTTTGAATAATAGATGTCTTTCACATCCAACTCGAATAATGAGTAACCTTTGTATTTTAAAATGGGAGTTCCAAAAAAACGTACCTCTATCTCAAAAAAGCGTATTCGTAAAAATATTTGGAAACGGAAAGGATATTGGGCAGCCTTAAAAGCTTTTTCGTTGGGGAAATCCCTTTCGACCGGAAATTCAAAAAGTTTTTGTGTGGGACAAAAAAATTCGACCGAAAATGCAAAAGGTTTTTTTGTGCGACAAACAAATAAGTAATCAAAAGTTGTAATAATCTGAATCGACTTGACTCAAAAAGTTTAAAGTTTTTGAATTTCATTTCGAATAGAAAATTCATAATTTCCATTACCTACTGTTTTGGACTAATCAATATGAAATTCAATTCTCCTCGCTCTTATGATTTGTAGAATTAAGAACTCTTCTGTTTACTGAATTCTAAAAAAAAACTTTTCTTCGAAAAAACAATAAAGAAATGAGAAATGAATCATTAAAAAATGAAAATGAGAAAGGACATTTTTTTAGTTCTATCCCTGGATAGGGGGTAGAACTATCCAGTTACAACAATTCAATCCCAGAAGATCATAAACTAGACGAAAGGTTGAAATTAAGTAAAACGGATCCCGTATAAACGAAAATAATGAACCTTCAAATCCTTATCAATTATTATTCATCAATTTGAATCTTTCCTAAAAAATACTAGATTGAGTTTACTTCTTCAATCTCGACGATTGAATATGAATAGGATATTATCTGTTTTAGCAAGCCGCCATGGTGAAATCGGTAGACACGCTGCTCTTAGGAAGCAGTGCTAGAGCATCTCGGTTCGAGTCCGAGTGGCGGCATGCCATCTTCTAAAAAAGATAGAATAGATCCTATAATGAATTCAATTTATGATTTGTATCCTTGTATCCCGTAATTAAGGGATTCCTTTATTTATTTTTTTTATGATATTTTTAACTTTCGAACATATATTAACTCATATTTCTTTTTCAATCGTTTCAATTGTAATTACAATTCATTTAATAACCTTATTAGTCGATGAAATCGTAAAATTATATGATTCGTCAGAGAAGGGCCTGCTAGCTACTTTTTTCTGTATAACAGGATTATTAGTCACTCGTTGGATTTATTCGGGGCATTTCCCATTAAGTAATTTATATGAATCACTAATCTTCCTTTCATGGACTTTCTCCATTATTCATATCGTTCCGTATTTCAAAAAAAAAAATGATTTCAGTGCAATAACCGCGCCAAGTGTTATTTTTACACAAGGCTTTACTACTTCGGGTCTTTTAACTGAAATCCATCAATCCGCAATATTAGTACCTGCTCTCCAATCCGAGTGGTTAATAATGCA